GCATCCTAATGAGGAATAATACTAAAAAAAACTCTATTGCAGAATTATGAAACAGAATATCCTGTTTTATTATTTACTCTTTCTTTTTATTTTCTTTCGATTTTTTCTTTTTCAAGTAGATCTATTTAGATAATGTCCATTTTTACATAATGTATATTTATAGTAATATACTTCAAACAAAATAGGAATTCGCAAAATGGAGAAAATAGTTGCAGTCATTATAGGAAAGTCTAGGGACTTAGGGCATATCCTATTTTATTTGAAGAAGGATGGAATTCAAATCAGATAAGGGATCTTTCCTTCTATTGATTAGATCGAAATTATTGATTAGATCGAAATTCTTTTTTCTTTTCCTGTCTCTATGATTTTCGATAAATGAGCCTATGGTAATGCTTGTCTCTCTATTCTAGGGCGTAAGCGACCATCGAGTCTATAAATAAGTTCGAATAAGGAAAAGAAAACTATACTAAAGGAAACATAGGATATCCATCCTAAAAGGATATCCATCCTAAAATCTAAAAAAAAGACATATATATTAGTAGGGCTATACGGATTCGAACCGTAGACCTTCTCGGTAAAACAGATCAAACGGATTATTATCGAAATGATTCGAACTGTTTCAAAGACCCAACATGCATTTTTCTGCATTGGGCTCTTTCATCAACTGATGTAAAGATCAGTTAATCCGCCATAGTTTTTCTTTACGGAAAGATAATAAGATGGCTCCCTGTGCTCTGATTGATTTATTTCTATTATGATCTATCTAGGAGCAATACCAAAGTGTTTCAAAGGAGGATTACCTTGACTTAGGTCTGCCTCCGGCCTAAATTAAATCAACCTAAGTGGAATGGAGTCTCTATCGTTCCGCTGCAAGAGTTGACTATGAGACTTCATACACCTTAAAGTTCATAGAACGAAAAGAAGTTTTTTGGAGGCCCTTATCCTCATTATGCCTAGCATTGAGTGGGCTGGATATTTACCTTATCAACTAGCAAATCAATAGGGGTTCTATTTGATTAGGCGCCAGAATTGGCACCCGAATCGGACTGAACCGACTGTTTGTCAGGCTACTGTTCTCCTATTCTCTCGAATCCATGAAGTAAGACATTGATTTTGCAATAAGGTCAATTATGTTCATTGCATAATAAATTCCCTTGAAAAGCATTGGCGCACGTGTAAGCGAGTTGCTCTACCGAACTGAGCTATAGCCCTTGTCGGAGATATCTTAACATATAGATAATTTCTTGTCAAGATGAATATTCTATAATGCCATAGGATATCCCTTTGATCTATTTACTACATACCAATAACGGAATACCATCCCAATAATCGAGTGGTATTGCTTATAAAAAGGATTCGATCTATAATCGATCGAAGTAATGCGGCTTCTTTTGGGATGATAAATTGCCTACTTAACTCAGTGGTTAGAGTACTGCTTTCATACGGCGGGAGTCATTGGTTCAAATCCAATAGTAGGTAGGTAGGTAGAAAAATTACTAGATAGCATTGGACTTACTTCGCTTTGCTATCTAATAACTTTTTCTACCCTTCTTTCCTTTTTCTTTGTATCAACGAAACCTTTGGATTATCTTCAATTGGATGGGGGAATCCAATTGATAGCCTCGACTCGTATCCTAGCCCGTTTGAGAGCTAGCTTTGCTTCAACCAATTCTTTCGTACCCTCAGCTCTACTCAAGTTAGCTTCGGCTATTTCAAGTGCCTGTTGAGCTTCTTCTGGATCAATGTCACTACCCAGTTCTGCATCATTTCCTAAAATGATGATCTCATTATTAACTATTCTTGCAAAACCACTCCACAAAACCGCCGTTAACCATTGGTCGTTGAGTAGGCGTATTCTCAAAGGACCCATATCTACAGCTGTGTTAATGGGGGCGTGGTTTGGTAATACACCAATTTGGCCGCTATTAGTAGGTAAAATGATTTCTTTCACTTCACAATCCCAAATAATTCGTTTAGGAGTCAGTACATAAAGATTTAATTTCATTTCTTCAATTTGTTCTCCTCTTCTAAGTTTATAGCTTTCGTGCTAGCTTCATCGATGGTCCCCACCAAATAAAAAGCCTGTTCGGGTAGGCCATCTAATTCTCCGGAAAGGATTAGTTGAAACCCCCTAATTGTTTCTGCAAGACTAACATACTTTCCTGGGGAACCGGTAAAAACTTCTGCCACAAAGAACGGTTGTGATAAGAACCGCTCAATTTTTCGTGCTCTTGCTACAGTTAAACGATCCTCCTCCGATAATTCATCCAACCCAAGAATTGCAATAATGTCCTGAAGTTCCTTGTAACGCTGTAAAGTTTCTTTAACTCTTTGCGCAGTTTCATAATGGTCCTTGCCAACGATCCGAGGCTGTAACATAGTTGAGGTTGAATCTAAAGGGTCTACTGCGGGATAAATACCCTTGGAAGCTAATCCTCTGGAAAGTACGGTAGTAGCGTCCAAATGCGCAAATGTTGTGGCAGGAGCAGGGTCGGTCAAATCGTCTGCAGGTACATAAACAGCTTGGATCGAAGTTATCGATCCTTTGTTGGTAGAAGCAATTCTTTCTTGTAAAGAACCCATTTCTGTACTAAGGGTAGGTTGATAACCCACTGCGGAGGGCATTCTCCCTAATAAGGCGGATACCTCCGATCCTGCTTGAACAAAACGAAAGATATTATCGATGAATAAAAGCACGTCTTGCTTATTAACATCTCGGAAATATTCTGCCATAGTTAGGGCAGTTAACCCAACTCTCATACGAGCTCCCGGCGGTTCATTCATTTGTCCATACACTAGAGCTACCTTTGATTCCTCAATATTTTTTTCATTAATTACTCCAGATTCTTTCATTTCCATATAAAGATCATTTCCTTCCCGAGTCCGTTCCCCTACTCCGCCAAATACGGATACGCCTCCATGAGCTTTAGCAATGTTATTGATTAATTCCATGATGAGTACTGTTTTACCTACTCCTGCTCCCCCAAATAGTCCGATTTTTCCTCCACGCCGATAAGGAGCTAAAAGATCGACCACCTTAATACCTGTTTCAAAAATAGATAATTTCGTATCTAACTCAATAAAGGCAGGCGCGGATCTATGAATAGGGAATGTTGCACTAGTATCTACAGGACCCAAATTGTCAATAGGCTCCCCAAGAACGTTAAAAATTCGTCCGAGAGTAGCTCCACCGACCGGAACACTAAGAGGAGCTCCTGTGTCAATCACTTCCATTCCTCTCATCAACCCGTCTGTAGCACTCATAGCTACAGCTCTAACTCGATTATTTCCTAATAATTGTTGTACCTCACAAGTCACATTAATTTGCTTATCGGCAGTGTCCCGACTCTTGACTATCAAAGCGTTATAAATATAAGGCAACTTGCCCGGGGGAAAAGTGATATCCAGCACGGGTCCAATAATTTGATCAATACGTCCTGCATTTTTTTCTTCAATTGTGGAAACCCCGGGACGCGAAGTAGTAGAATTGGTTCTCATAATTATCACATAATTATAAAAAAAGGAATTTGTCGAAATTTTTCTTTTTTTTTTCTTGTTGAATAATGCCAAATCAAATAAAAAAAATATCCAAAAATAAAAAAGTTAAAATGAAATGAATTAGTTAATTCAATAAAAAAGAAAAGGGGACTAGCACTTGATTTCGTTGCCTAAGCGAATCCCATTCACTTGTTTACTCATGGAATGAGTCCGGTGGAAAGTTCAATCAATCTTTTTTATTTTTCATAGACATTTTTCCTTTTGTCAAGGATCTTTGCCTCTTCTACTTTCCTGTCTAGGACTTCGATATATAAAATATATACTACTGTGAAGCATAGATTGCTGTCAACAGAGAATTTTCTTAGTAGTTAGGTATTTAGATTCAAAATAAGAAAGGGGTCTATTAAGATAAGAATTTATAAAATCCTAAAATAAGGATTAAGGGATTAGTTTGGGTTGCGCTATATCTATTAAAGAGTATACAATAATGATGGATTTGGTGAATCAAATCTATGGTTTAATAATGAACCATGTTAACTTACCATAACAATAACTCAATTCCTATCGAATTCCTATAGTGGAATTCCTATAGAATAGAACATATACAGGGTGTACGCATTATATATGAATGAAACATATTCATTAACTTAAGCATACTCCCTTTTTTATTTAATGAGTTGATATTAATTGAATATCTTTTTTTTTAGATTTTTGCAAAGGTTTCATTTACGCTTAGTCCATATCGAGTAGACCCTGTCGTTGTGAGAATTCTTAATTCATGAGTTGTAGGGAGGGACTTATGTCACCACAAACAGAAACTAAAGCAGGTGTTGGATTTCAAGCTGGTGTTAAAGATTATAAATTGACTTACTACACTCCGGAATACGAAACCAAGGATACTGATATCTTGGCAGCATTCCGAGTAACTCCTCAGCCCGGGGTTCCGCCTGAAGAAGCAGGGGCTGCAGTAGCTGCGGAATCTTCTACTGGTACATGGACAACTGTTTGGACTGATGGACTTACCAGTCTTGATCGTTACAAAGGACGATGCTATCACATCGAACCCGTTCCTGGGGAAGACAGTCAATATATCTGTTATGTAGCTTATCCATTAGATCTATTTGAAGAGGGTTCTGTTACTAACATGTTTACTTCCATTGTGGGTAACGTATTTGGTTTCAAAGCCCTACGTGCTCTACGTTTGGAGGATCTACGAATTCCTCCTGCTTATGCAAAAACTTTCCAAGGTCCGCCTCATGGTATCCAAGTTGAAAGGGATAAGTTGAACAAGTATGGTCGTCCTTTATTGGGATGTACTATTAAACCAAAATTGGGATTATCTGCAAAAAATTACGGTAGAGCATGTTATGAGTGTCTACGTGGTGGACTTGATTTTACCAAAGATGATGAAAACGTAAACTCACAACCATTTATGCGCTGGAGAGACCGTTTTGTCTTTTGTGCCGAAGCAATTTATAAAGCACAAGCTGAAACCGGCGAAATCAAGGGGCATTACTTGAATGCGACTGCAGGTACATGCGAAGAAATGATTAAGAGAGCTGTATTTGCGAGGGAATTAGGGGTTCCTATTATAATGCATGATTACATAACTGGAGGATTCACCGCAAATACTAGTTTGGCTCATTATTGCCGCGACAACGGCCTACTTCTTCACATTCACCGAGCAATGCATGCAGTTATTGATAGACAGAAGAATCATGGTATACATTTCCGTGTATTAGCTAAAGCATTGCGTATGTCTGGGGGAGATCATATCCACTCCGGTACAGTAGTAGGTAAGTTAGAAGGGGAACGCGAAATGACTTTAGGTTTTGTTGATTTATTGCGCGATGATTATATTGAAAAAGATCGTTCTCGCGGTATCTTTTTCACGCAGGACTGGGTATCCATGCCAGGTGTTATACCGGTGGCTTCAGGGGGTATTCATGTTTGGCATATGCCAGCTCTGACCGAAATCTTTGGAGATGATTCCGTATTACAATTTGGTGGAGGAACTTTAGGACATCCTTGGGGGAATGCACCAGGTGCAGCAGCTAATCGGGTGGCTTTAGAAGCCTGTGTACAAGCTCGTAACGAAGGGCGCGATCTTGCTCGTGAAGGTAATGAAATTATCCGAGCAGCTTGCAAATGGAGTCCTGAACTAGCCGCAGCTTGTGAAGTATGGAAAGCGATCACATTCGACTTCAAGCCGGTAGATACCATCGATGAAGAAGCGAAAGAAGTAGAGAAAAAATAAGTTACCAAATGCAGTAATTCTTCTTTATTCTTCTAATTGATTGCAATTAAATTTGGCTCGATCTTTTAAAAGATCGAGCCAAATTTAAATATATCTTGATATGATCATGAGACTTGCCAAATCGAGATTCTTCTATTCTATATATCTAGAATATAGAAAGGTATAATACAATAAACAAATACAAATCAAAAGGAGAGTATTATCATACGATAATGGAATCAAATACAGGGTATTCTGAAAGAGGTATTTCTTTCATTTTCATAATTGCTTTCTTTTGAATCCAATTTCAAGTTCCATTAGAAAGATACAAAGGCCATGAGAATGGAAAAATAAAAATAAAATTATCCATTCCATTCATTTTTTTAGAGATATAGAATACTTTTATAGAATACTTTAGTTAGTATTATTTATCGATAATAAATCTTTATTTTGCAAACTCAAAAATACAATAGTCAATATTCCTTATAATCGATATACTTAATTATATCATAAGAATCTTAAGATATATTTTGAATAGATAGAAATAGTAAATTGGAATTGAGACACCTATTCTATGACAGATTTAAACTTACCCTCTATTTTCGTGCCTTTAGTAGGCTTAGTATTTCCGGCAATTGCAATGTCTTCTTTATTTCTTTATGTGCAGAAAAATAAGATTGTCTAGAACCGACGGGACCTAATTTGCTCAATGTATTTCCAGGATCATAATACAAATATTTTTTAGTGTAAGTAATATATTAATATGATAGGGTATGTAGCTCTTTCTACACACAAATGAAAAACGTCTATGGATGCGGATATAGGCTACGCGCATCAATGCATACATATGCGTAGCCGAGTATAGCGAGTTTTTTTAAGTGGATGCAGGAATTTTTTTGAATAGAAAGTCAATGTATCTAACCAATTATTTCACAGGAGTACTAGCTGCTGAAGTCGATTTCAGAATCAAAATAAAGTAAAGTCAAAATCATTTAGCTTATTCTCTCAATTTCAATTAACCGCTGCTGGATTTAGTATATCTAATATGAATTGGCGATCAGAACACATATGGATAGAACTTCTAAAAGGTTCTCGAAAAAGAGGTAATTTTTTCTGGGCCTGTATTCTTTTTCTAGGTTCATTAGGATTCTTAGTGGTTGGGGCTTCCAGTTATCTTGGTAAGAATATGATATCCGTACTTCCATCTCAACAAATTCTTTTTTTTCCACAGGGGGTCGTGATGTCTTTCTACGGAATCGCGGGACTATTCATTAGCTCCTATTTGTGGTGCACTATTTTGTGGAATGTAGGCAGTGGTTATGACCTATTTGATAGAAAAGAGGGAATAGTGTGCATTTTTCGTTGGGGATTCCCTGGAATAAAACGTCGCATCTTCCTTCGATTCCTTGTGCGGGATATCCAATCAATTAGAATTCAGGTTAAAGAGGGTCTTTATCCTCGTCGTATCCTTTATATGGAAATACGTGGGCAGGGGGTCATTCCCTTGACTCGTAGTGATGAGAAGTTTTTTACTCCACGAGAAATTGAACAAAAAGCTGCCGAATTGGCCTATTTCTTGCGCGTACCAATTGAAGTATTTTGAGTACCAATTGCAATTTTTTTAATTTTAATTGTAAAGGGATTTTGAGTATTTATCTAAAGGAAGAAACAACCGAGGATAAGAGAAAATTGCTTCTAATTTGTTTTGTCCAAGTGAGGTATATGGCCTAAAATTCTTCCCTTTTCATAGGAAAGAAAGGTTTTTTTATTCTATTTCTCTATTCCACGCTATTTCCATCTAAGAAAGAACCCAATACAATGAAATTCCACTAGTATACAAAAAGAGAAATAGATACAAACACAAGGTCTCAAACCTTGTTATAGAATTTTTTCTTCAAAAAAAAAAGAAATCTCATATAGAGTCCGCGAATCAAGCGGATTCATTAACAACTCAATTTACAGATCAAAAATGAAAAAAAAGAAAGCATTGCCTTCTTTCCTATATCTTGTATTTATCGTACTTTTGCCCTGGGGAGTCTCTTTCTCTTTTAACAAATGTTTGGAACTTTGGATTAAGAATTGGTGGAATACCAGGCAACCTGAAACTCTCTTAACGGATATTCAAGAGAAAAGGATTCTAGAAGGATTCATAGAATTAGAAGAGCTTTTTCTTTTGGACGAAATGATAAAAGAGAAACCGAAGACACATGTACAAAAACCTCCTATAGGAATACACAAGGAAATAATACAATTGGCCAAAATAGATAATGAGGACCATCTCCATATCATTTTGCATTTCTCAACAAATCTAATCTGTTTGGCTATTCTAAGTGGTTCTTTTTTTCTGGGCAAAGAGGAACTTGTCATTTTGAATTCTTGGGTTCAGGAATTCTTCTATAACTTAAATGACTCAATAAAAGCTTTTTTTATTCTTTTAGTTACGGATTTTTTTGTTGGATTTCACTCCACCCGCGGTTGGGAACTACTAATTCGTTGGGTCTACAACGATCTTGGATGGGCTCCTAACGAGCTAATTTTCACTATTTTTGTTTGTAGTTTTCCTGTGATTCTAGACACGTGTTTGAAATTTTGGGTCTTTTTTTGTTTAAACCGCCTATCTCCTTCGCTTGTAGTCATTTATCATTCAATTAGTGAAGCATAATTGGCTTTCCTAATATTAATAAAATTAGCATTTTTCTTCCTTTAGAAAGAAAGCCCTTTTTCTTTTTAGCAAAATTCTTTCTATTTCTACCTGCTCAAGGTATTCATCATTCCAGTACAACTGTTGCAGTAGAATGACAACAGACTCGTGTATAGGGAACTAGATTAACTTAGCTACCTATCTAATTTATTGTAGAAATTCCGGGATCCGCGATTGGACATGGAAAATAGAAATACTTTTTCTTGGTTAAAGGAACAGACGATTCGATCGATTTCTGTATCGATCATGATATACGTAATAACTCGGACATCTATTTCAAATGCATATCCCATTTTTGCGCAGCAGGGTTATGAAAACCCGCGGGAAGCAACTGGACGAATTGTATGTGCCAACTGCCATTTAGCTAATAAGCCCGTGGATATTGAAGTTCCCCAAGCTGTACTTCCCGATACTGTATTTGAAGCAGTTCTTCGAATCCCTTATGATATGCAGCTGAAACAAGTTCTTGCTAATGGGAAAAAGGGAGGGTTGAATGTGGGTGCTGTTCTTATTTTGCCTGAGGGATTCGAATTGGCGCCGCCCGACCGTATTTCTCCTGAGTTGAAAGAAAAGATAGGAAATCTCTCTTTTCAGAGTTATCGTCCCAATAAAAAAAATATTCTTGTGATAGGCCCTGTTCCCGGTAAGAAATATAGTGAAATTGTCTTTCCCATTCTTTCCCCCGATCCCGCTACAAAAAAAGATGTTCATTTCTTAAAATATCCCATATATGTAGGGGGAAACCGAGGAAGGGGACAGATCTATCCCGATGGTAGCAAGAGTAACAATACAGTTTATAATGCTACGTCAACAGGTACAGTAAAAAAAATACTACGTAAAGAAAAGGGGGGATATGAAATATCCATAGTTGATGCGTCGGATGGGCGCCAAGTGATTGATATTATACCTCCCGGGCCAGAACTTCTTGTTTCAGAGGGGGAATCAATCAAGCTTGATCAACCATTAACAAGCAATCCTAATGTGGGAGGGTTTGGTCAGGGGGATGCAGAAATAGTGCTTCAGGATCCATTACGCGTCCAAGGCCTTTTGTTCTTTTTCGCATCTGTTATTTTAGCACAAGTCTTTTTGGTTCTCAAAAAGAAACAGTTTGAAAAGGTTCAATTGTACGAAATGAATTTCTAGATCCCGGGATTTCTTACCATTAAGTTGGTAAAAAGTCTAGATTTCTGGAATTCCATATTTCTATTTCATGCAAAAGAAGAGAATCCAAGGCAGAGGCGAGAACAATAAAAGGAACAAGTCCTTTTAGGAGGAATTGCAGGTCTTCGTAATCCTCTATTGGGCACAAGAAAAAGGTAAAAAAGCCTTTTTCTTGTGTCGATTCTTCTTGTATCGAAGTAAGAATCCTTTTTCTTCTTAATTTGTTTTGCGAAAGATTACTATTTATTCTTTATTCAGATCTGTCTCTTGGACTTCCTTTGCTTAGGTTCGAGCGCGGTAGTGGACAAACAGAGGGAAAGAAAGTATGGCGGGGGACAAATTTTTTGTGAGCAGATAGATTTACTTTTTCAATTAAGTTCAACTTCGAACTTACAGAAATTTTG